TATTAACCAAAGAGATACGACTTTGCATGATAGTTAGCTCAGCACCAATCAAGAATGCCCACGGCATTCCAAGAATTCTTGTTATACGGTTGTTCCAATCCTCAAACCTCTCTTCTAGATTCATCGATATTGCATCAATCGAACGCACTTCTACCAACTTTTCTATTTTTGGAAGCCCCTGGATTATATCACCAGACCTCGATTTTTCATATATAAATGTAATTAAAGTATCTCCTTCGTACAGGATTTCCCCATAATGGCCATGAACAGCTGCTTCTGGAGTGGCCAAATAAGGCTTAGCTGATCGTATTACTACAGAGTCAACTTGAACAAGTATAACTTGACCTGGTTTTGGGTGTGGTACGTTTTTGGCTATACATATATTTTCAAAAATAAACTGACCAAGACTCATTATTGTAGATGTTTCTTGACAATAATTGGGATGGAGAAAATACCAATTCAAATTGAAAATAATGTTACTGCATGAATCGGGGTTATAAATTTTCTCATTTTCATCCATTAAATAATATTTAATTACTTGAAAAGCCTGTTTTAAATTGTCAAGTTGCAAATAGTTATTTACCAAGGTCTGATTATGAGTTAGTAAATGGTAAACTGAATAAACATTCGCAATTCGAAAGGCTGTTCCTAAAGGACCCAGCGAATTCTTAATTGGAATTCGAGGATCTTTTGTAATTTTAATTGATTCTTTTATCACATTGTGATATTTTACATGGTTGAATGGACCCATTCGAAAACAATTGAATGATGACAAAATTATCAACGATTGGAATCCCGTATTTCTATTCAATAACGTATGAATAGTTCTTTGATTTTGATTAAGGGGTTGTTGAATTCTTGCCTTGGAATAAATGGAAGAAAACGGATTGATATTGGTGCAAGCTGATCCATTATCAAAGAGCAATCCTGAGCCCGATGGATCATTCCTTTTTCCGATATATGAAATAGTGGATTGCACCAAGTCGATTCTTAGGAAATGTCGAACCAAACCATTTGTCTTTATTTCAACAAAGGAAGCACGGGCTTCTTGACTAGAAGAACTTTTTTTGTCTTGGTCCCAATTCAATACTAAACAAGCCTGAACTAATTGAATATTTGTATCAGAAATTAATTGAATTAGTTTACCATTTCCATAAAAGATATAATTGACAAGTTGAAGTTGCACATTATCCCTTTCCTGCAACAGATCCGTGGGGAAAAGCGTTGCAAAAGTTATACTGTTCGTTATTTCATATATGATGACAGGCCGAACCAAAACAAAAGACTTTTTCTTGCTAAGTCTGATCCGTTGAACATAGATCCCATTTTTCCATTTTTTGGATTCCTTGGAATTTTTTTTTCCTGTTCCTGGTGGTATCAAAACGTTTCTATGCCGGGATATCTTATCTGGCTTTCCAGGAAAATGGATATCTCCAGAAAAGATTTGAAGTTCAATTTCTTCTTTTATTATCCCCACTCGGACCAACCCGCCTACTCGGCTTCTTATATTTAAAGTAATTTGTGTATCTACCCCAATGATACTATTGTTCCGTACCATTATGGAAGACGATCCGGATAAGATATGCACTTCCTCGGAAATGAAAAAAAACCGATCTACTTTCATTTGGTATTTTGTCCTAAATTCCTTGCCTCCTCGATACTCAATCAAATGCTCTTTTTTGAGGATTGAATGCATTTCTAGCATACTATATTTTAAAATGCCCAAACTCTTTCTTCTGTATCGAGGATCGTTGAAATAAGCAAGAATACTATTTCTACGGAAAATGCCATTGATGGGGATTTCAATCGAGATACCTGAAGGGGGCATTAGTTTGTTCTCGCGTTCTTGAATCGATTGGAGTGGAATGATGAATCTATTTCTTCGCCTCTTTGAGAATAAATCAGAATTCTGGTAGAGAATGGTCGGATCTATGAGATTACAACGACCAGTACATAGAATTCGACTAAGGTCTGAATAATCAGGAATCCTATCTTCTTTTTTACCCGAAAAATCCGAAGTAAAGAATTTTTGTCTCGACTGATCATTCGTTCCTGAGAGGTTAGAAGTAGATCCTCTCTTGACAGAACGCTTGACAGAAGGAGAATGCGCACTCATTTGATCTTGATCCTTGTGGGACGAAAGTGAGACTATACTGGATCTGCATGACTCTCCTAATAATAGCCACAAATGACTTGTTTTTGGTAATCGATGAAGATTACTGTATGTAAATTCGGGTGCATGATACACATTGGTGCTCCAGTGTATTTCTCCGTCTGAGTAAGAATAAATATGGTTTCGAACCTTCTCTTTAAAACGCGAAGTGGATGTTCCTGTACGAATCTCAGCAATCACTTGGTCTGATTCTACATATTGATCGTTTTGAACTAAAAGAAAACTTTGGGATGGAATATTTATATTATGTCGAATATCTTCACTCTCAATAGTTAGGTACAAGTTTATAGAACATAGAAAGGCGGGATGTCCATGGCGTGTACGTGT